AAAGATTATAGTGATGAAAGGGGCGGAATTTCGATACGGACTCACGAGAGTCTCTGAATGCTCAGGCATTGAATCAATATTCTATTGAATAGATAATTGGAATTTTTTATAAATACAAATCTATTTCGTTCATTGATTCATCAATAGTGTTGGGTCAGAATATATTTTTGACTCTGCACCATTGATTCCACTATTATTAGTCAGTAATAATAGAATAATTCCTTCATATTCATAGAAATAGGGGACATAATTCACATGGATATAGTAAGTCTCGCTTGGGCTGCTTTAATGGTAGTCTTTACATTTTCTCTTTCACTCGTAGTATGGGGAAGAAGTGGACTCTAGAGGTACTATTTTTTAATTGAGTCGAGGAAAAAACGCTATCAATTGTTTTATAGATCATTCTGAAAAGTTTTTTTAACCATTTAAAATAAAAATATTTTTATTTTGAAAATCCATTGGATTCGAGTGGAATTAATGTATTATATAAATAATACTCTTTCAATCATTCCCACTAATTCTTTCTAAATTTTCGATTTCAACGATAGGCTCTTCATAGAATTCTAAATAGACAATGAGGAAGATCTAATTTTTATTTCTTTTACTGTTCTAAAGAAGGAACCGTTCCGGTAAGTGTCTAGACACTTGTTCTGAGAAACAATATAAATTGTCTAACAAAAAATTATGTATTTTGCCTTAGGAGAGTTTCATATTGGCCATTTACCGCTTGTTTTCTTATTTTTGAAATTGGATTCCCATAGAACTCCAGAACTCCTGTTAGTGACTCAATCAATTACCTCTTTTACCTCTTTAAAATGCTAAACTAAAAAAAAACGACTTGATTTTTTTAATCAAACTTCCTTCATTGATCTTACTTTTTCGATAGATATGGAGATTCATATTGAAAAAAATACGAAAGACAAAGAAATAGTAAGAATTAGAACAAAGTTTTCTTTCAATTGGAACAAATAGATGTAGCAAAGAAATAGAATTAGATACATTCCATATATGGAATTGATATCTACATATAGGAAGATCCATCCTATTGTAGTATTGTAGATTAAGTTTGTATTATTATTAGAGTACAACTTTACTACAGTATTTTATACACTGTAGAACTTTTTTTACACTACAAGAAAACTACGAAAAAGGTATGGTAGAAAGAAATATATGAATCTTTCTTTCTACCATATACTATCGGATCGCATAGAATACTGACGATTCTAGTCCGCGCATTTCATTTAAGACGCGGAATTTGAATCCTTTTCGTCAGAAGTAAAGTTTCGGTCAAATTTATTAATCATTTTTACTTTGATTTTGGCTGACTGTTTTTACGTAAATGATAAGTAGAAAAGCAGTAGGCACGAGAACGAACAATGCAGTAGCAATAAATGCAAGAATATTCACTTCCATAATCTAATCGTTTTTTTTTATTTTAATTTTATTTCACAATAACTCGGGATTTAATCCCATAGAGATGATAAAGCTTTTGCCTGTCAATTCAATGGATGAACTCCCTCTCGATGGTATTGAATCGAATCAATATCATAAATAACAATAAATAGTTGAGCTATCAAATAAATTCATCGTCGAGAATTGAATAGTATACCATAAAAAGATCTTTTATCCACACCGAATCAAACGAAAAATGGGATTCTTGATCCAATCAGGAGTTTTTTATTTACTGTTCCGTTTTTTCTTTTCGATAAACTATCCTACGCCTTTCGTGTATCATTATCCGATGAGATGATACTTCTCGAACGACCCTTCCACTTCCATTAGCCACAAACCAAAATAAACAATAGAGGTGAAATGGAAAAAGAAAGAAGTTCAGTTCTAAACTCTTTTTTTATAATGATCTAATTTTCTTTGAAGACAAAGAGGTGTGATAAAAATGAATCCGAGTCGAAAGTATCTAATATTTTACCATTATAGTAGCGTTTTTGATGTCGATGAGACTCCGAAAATATAATAAATAGGGACGAAACTTTATGCATTTCTTCACTAAATTAATTCCTTCTCGAAGAAAGGTGTGATTGTGGGACGATCTTTATCTTTCTTTTATCCTCTTTCCTCAGATTATTATATTAGGAGACTAGGACACATATATATATAAAGTTCAGTGTGCAATTTGAATGAAATAGATTTTTCAAATTTAAATTAGTAAATTTACTAATTGAGGTTACCCAAAATCATAAGCAGAAACAGAGATAATTTAATTTGGAAACGTAGCTCATGGGGGGAATTCGATTCCCTTTATTTTGAATTTGGGTCTTTGAATTTGGGTCATTATAATAAATGAATTCCATTTGTGTATGTGCTACCAAGAACCCTGCGATATTCTCTGTACATATTCCATTATGAACAATCGAAAAATAAAACTCGATATGTCTTGGAATCCTGAATATAATGCTACCAACAATTGTACTAATCCAAATATATCTATCTTTATACCACCAATCGATACTTTTTGTTTGATGATAATAAATGCAAAAAGAAA